CCTGCCACCTCTTTTCGCAATGGTGTGGGGCGTCAGAGGCTGTTGCCCCGTGACCAACTCGAAGGGGCTGAAGTTCGACGCAGAGATTTTTGGTTGTTAAGTTATAGCAGCACTGAGCAACATCCAACAGCTCCATCTGGTTTGCACTAAAGTGCCTTAAGTAGCCCTCGAGGAGTCCGTGTTTGTTCTCCCCGTCTGAGCTTTCAAAGATATACCGACCGTAGGTATCTTACCATCAGATACCGTACCGTAGGTCGTCTTCTAACATTACCGACCTTTAAATATCGGGTTTTCATCAATTTCACATAACATAAAAAAAAGAGATTTTCATCATCGGAAACAACCTGATTTCCGACCTCTTGCATTGCATTACCATAAAAAAACTAAAAAAAAAAGACTCGCCAGGCGGTTACCTTTTTTTCATATCTCTATTCTCTGCTGAAAAAGAAAATGAAGACTAAGACAGGTAGCGTAGAAAATAGAAAAGCCCTTTTTCTCGCCTATTTATTAGGGCGTTTAAAGAGTGCGACTCTACCGCTTAGTTAAAGGGCCCATTTGATTCAATTCATGAATTAGCCCACTATGAGTTTACTGCATTTATAAAGAGATTTTATTTAAAAATAGATGATATTATATATTATATATAATAAATAATATAGTATATCATTCGTGTCTCTGTTTACAACACGGCGAAACTCAATGATTCGAATGAAATCCAATAAGAAAAAAGAATAAGAATTTTTAGGCTGTACACCTAATTTTCCTGGGATTGTAGTTCAATCGGTCAGAGCACCGCCCTGTCAAGGCGGAAGCTGCGGGTTCGAGCCCCGTCAGTCCCGACCCGACGGATCCAATAAAAAAAATACATCAATTCGTCCCTCCCTTTTCTGTGAAAGGGGACGCAAATGGCAGAATTGAATTCTCACAATATTTTTTTTTTCGCATTTCTGATCAAAAAAAAATATGGGAATTTCCAGTACTTCAACCCGTGTCCATTGATGACAGAGAAAGATATGTGAATTTCTAACATTATTGGCAGCACTCAGCACATTCAGGATTCAAAAAGATACTATACCGGAGCCCTTTTTTAAAAAAAAAAAAGTCATCCATGAATATTGCAACCCTTTAGGGTTAACAAAGTAACATCTCTAGTCTATATATACTAGAGTTCTTATATAGAGTCTATACAATCTCAGATCGGCTTCAAAAACCGCATGTCTGGCTTCGACAAACTGTACTAACTAACTGAACTTGTTAGAAAGAATATGTACAGGAATCGGAGGTCGGAGTTAATAATGGAACAGACAAAGAACTGGATTGGTAGATAGATATAGAAAGAAAGGAGTGACCATCTACATGAAGTAGAGAACGCCTAAGTGAAGCCCGCAGGAATCAAAAATATAACCCAATGGTTGTTAAACATTTTAGAAATCAAGAAGAATGGATCGACATTCCCGCATATTTTGATACTTGGATTCTCTATTTCGCGGGTTTAAAGAACGATCTTGATATTAATAAATTGGATTAAAATAGTGAAGCAAAAATAATATACAATTTTTGGAATATGTTTTTCAAGAGATTGCTGGTTAACGATCATATGAAAAGGAATACGGATGTTTCTACAAATTCATTAGTGGACGATGATACTAGGATTATAAAAGTGAGTAAATCAATCTTTGTTAAACAATATAAGGACAAGGTCTACAAATTGTTGGAGGACAACAAAAAAGATGAGAGTGTCAACTTGTTAGACTTACAAGAACAGATAGAGAACCTCACTATGAACTTTTCAGAAGAGAACATCTACGCGTCATGTCCAAACATCATGGAAATGATGACAAAACCCTTATTACCCAATGCTAAAGAATTCCTTCTCCAAAAATATAAAGTTGATAAAGTGGGAGATAGAATTAATATTCTGAGATCTGAGGATGAAGACCGTTTGTCAAACGAAGAAAAGAAGAAAGTGGTTCCACTGCTTACGGAAGAAGATAAAGAGTTACTTTCAGAATTTGGCCAACACACCATAGAATGTATTTTGATTCACACATTATGTTATTTATTTCACATTGAAAATTCCGTTAGTGTAGCAAGTTTGATAGATAGGATTGAGAGTAGCATTCGTCAACATGTTAAAATCCTTCGAGATAACCGGAACTTAAGTAAGAAATTGTATTTAGATAAAGAAGAAGATAAAAGAAGGAAGAACCTACTAGAATATCCATTTGGTACAGCCTTAGTAGAATTTTGAATTTCACGTAATGTGATTGTTATAACTCAGAAAAATCTTGATGATATCCAATCTTGTGAAATGGATGAAGGAATCCCTAAGAAGTTTATAAAGAGTATAAAGAAGAGAGGTAAATCCTTTTATAGGGAGAAGTCTAACTTCGCTGAATGTACATTCAACACTGCTTTACTTCCGGTTAAGCTCAGCCTACCTATGGTGTTTCCACCTTTAGATTGGCAATATGATCAAAATCAAACTTATTTGACCATTTCCGATCTATATGGGGGTTACCTAATAAATCCAACAGGTCAAATCTACGAAAGCTATCGTATGTTGAGTTCACCAAATATAAAGAATTTCCATATCTTCTTTGGTGAAAAAACAGATCCAAATACTTATATTAAAGCTAACAGCCTTTGTAATTCAATAAGTTGGCTGCAACGCCAGGCCTTTCAAATCAACAGTCAATTTCTTGAATTCATTATTCATAATATGGATGAAATGGTCATCAATGGTTTATTGAAGCCTGAATTTCTTTCCAACATAACGATGAATGATGCATCCAAGTTACTTAGAGAGTGTTACATTCATTATGATAAGATTCATCCCATATATAAGTTCGGGGAATTAGTGGAAATATTGTCAAAAAACGTTCAACAGTCTCGTTATGAACAAACTATTATCGATATGGCGATGGCCTACGATGGTTATCGATTTTACTATCCAGCTTTTCTTTACTTTCGAGGTCGAATCTACCGGAGTGGTATCTTTCACTTCCATGAACGTGATTTTGCTAGAAGTCTGATTCTTCTTGCAGATGATAAGACAACCATAAATAAGGCAGCAGATGATAACCTAAGAAAGAGGTTTTTAATAGCAACAGCCTTCCATTTAAAATCATTCAAATGTGAAGAAAGTGCTTTATCTTATATAGTCTCTATATTATACTTCTTTGATAAATTACAAGATTATACAACGATAGACGAGAAAATCATTTTCATGTTGAGGAGCAAAATATATATTGATAGTAAAAACCCCTTTCAGCTTTTAGCTAATATTGTACTTTACGAGTACAGCAAGGGAGATCCAAAGAAACTAGAACAAATGTATCTATCTGTTCCTATTACACAAGATGCCTCCGCAAGTGCATATCAAATCATGTCTTATTATCTTTTGGATGAACAAATGGGTATTAGAACGAATCTTCTCCACCAACATTATTCTAAGATTGAGGATATTTACGAGTATTTTCTTGAAGAGTTAAGGTCCTATCTTCAATACTCACTCTCTGAGAATCCTTCTTTATTAAAAGTAACTGATGTGTTAACTCGAAAGATTGTAAAAGGCATCTTTATGCCTATGATTTATGGTAAAACAATTGGTAGCACTATTACAGATCTAAACATCTCTTTATCTAAATTCGTAGTCAAAAAAGAGAGTCTTATACTAGCTTCTAACATCTTTAAGTTCTGGAGAGAAAAATATCCTTATCCGCAAATATTGATGAAATTGATTCCTCTTTTGGGTAGGTTTGTGTCAGCCGTGGATCGCCCCGTTTGTTATAGTACTCCGTACTTTTATACATTACAGGACTATCGAATCATGAGTAAGAACTCAGTCTATGTTTATGATAAGAACACTAGGAAGCGCCGTAGTGTAACTCTGACATTTTCTTCAGAAAAAAGAGATAAAAGAAAAACAGAAACCTCTACATTTGTCAATTTCATCCATCAGAAAGATGCTTATATAGCAATGAAAATGGTGGAAGAAATGAAAGAATTCAATATACCTATTTATACAGTTCATGATAACTTCATTTCTAATACTTCGAATTGTGAGTTATTGCAAAAAATCTACTTGAATATCTTTAGAATGTTGGAACCACCACTTCTATCTATCAACAAATTCATTGATTTGAACATAATTCAGCCTAACCCGCATAATGAAGGGGGCATTAATTTAGAAAATGTAATTCCATTACCGAAGCTAAGAGCTTACCTTAATGCGTGGAAAAGACCTAAGTCCGAAAATCAGAAAAGATGGGAGACTAACATCGAGCGTATTATCAATTATTACAGTGAGTATTGTATGGCAGTCTGCGGACCAGACCAGAGACAGTTCGGAGAAATGACAGATGGGAGATGGAAGGAGCATCTGAAGAGGTGGGAGAGATTCTCTCATAAAATGAAAGGAAGATATTGTATACATCATTAAATGAGAAAGTCTAATCAATACACAATAGGATACAGACAAAATGAAATATCCTTGTTATTAAACAAGTTATATACTGCAGTAGAAAAGGAATCTACATACCATGTTCCACATCCCGGTAAAATAATTGCTTCACACAAATTCAATGAACCTTATCCGATTATTAACGAAACTGACCTACTCAGCATTGCAGTAATGGATCTATTAACACAGTATGCTTACCCATCCATATCTGGATACAGTAAATTCACAATTCAATTGAGTATGAAGCGATCATTTGATGAGATAAATTTTACGCTTGGTCCTGCAATACCCTTGACTTTTGAGGATGGAGAGTTCATTCCAAAGAGCAATATTTATGATCAAGTTTATCGTCTTCTTTTCAAATATATTGAAAAGTATGATGGTGATTGTATTCTTGGAATAACAATAATAATATTTATGCTTGTCGGTGTCAAGGATAAGATACCCCTCTTATCTTCAGATGCTAGAGAAAAGATTCTTTTAGAATGTCTTCAACCTGTTTCAGGACAAATAGATCCTATCAGTGCTCTAAAGATCCAACATAAAAAGCTTAATTATCCCCGCCATATCACTGGAATAAAATCAAGTCAAAGAACAGGGCTGAAATCATTCTTGGTTGCTGATACCGAGACTATACTGATAGATAACGTTCATAACCCGTACGCAGCTGGTGTCATGATGGTCATTCCAGGTCTTGATTTAAAGACTCATACGATATATACTTACTTCAGCGAAGATTACACTCCATATGTATTCAAAAGCTTTGAAGAAAGGAGTCAAAAGCTACTTAATGATTTTATATTGAGGATAATCTCCATTATTAAACAAAATCCATCAATTAAAACAGTCTACTTCCATAACTTCTCACGATTCGATGGTCTTTTTGTGCTTAAGCACCTGGCATTACATCATAAGATGTTTAAGTTAAAACCTCTAAGGAGGGATAACATACTTTATGAGGTTGCAGTCTATTCAGGTAAAAGAATGTTATTCCGCTTAAGAGACTCCTTACACCTACTCCCTGGCAAACTAGATGACCTTGCAAAGAATCTATGCCCAGAGTTAGGATCGAAAGGGTCTATCCCATATGATCAAGTGACACTATCAAATCTTAGTAGTCTGAGAGAAAGCTTGGTAGAGTATATGAAACAGGACATTCTACTCCTTGGGGGTATAATGCACAATTTCCAGGATTTATATGCTAAGGCCTACAAGGTTGACATAGAAAACAAGATAACAGCTGCCTCACTGGCTCTAAGTCTCTTTCGTAGTAACTACTACGACGAGGTTCAGTTTCCGATTCACATCCCCAATAAGAATGAAGATACCTTCATAAGGAGAGGCTATTATGGTGGGCATGCTGATGCATACACCCCATATGGTGAAAACCTATATTACTATGATATCAATTCCCTCTATCCATTTGTTATGAAAGAATTCCCAATGCCTGGGGGTGTACCAGTCTGGCATAGTGATTTAGATAGTATGGAGTTAGATAGCATGTTTGGCTTTATTCAAGCTTACGTGGAATGTCCTAAAACTATGAAGAGACCCTTTCTACCATATCGAAATGATAAAGATGGAATTCTTCTCTTTCCAACCGGCGAATTTGTTGGTGTCTATTATAGCGAGGAACTCAAGTATGCAAGAGACCTGGGCTACAAGGTATTACCAATTTGTGGGTACCTCTTCCAGAAGATGGAAAGCCCATTCAAGGACTACGTTAACTCACTCTTTGAATGCAGATCCAATGCTAAGAAGCAGGGTAATAATGCTATTGGTTATGTATATAAGCTTCTTTTAAATTCCCTATACGGAAGATTTGGTATAAACCCAATCAGTACAATAACAGAGATGTGTGATAAAAATCGACGTGACTCCTTGTTAAGGACGGGTACATTTATAAATGAGGCTCTTCTTAGAGAGGACCTATACATGGTTTCATACCATAGCAATATGGAGAGGGGTCCTGATTATTGGAAGCCGCCGAAGAACTCAGCAATCCAACTAGCTGCAGCGATCACTGCCAGCGCTAGGATTTACATGTATAAGTATATCTCAAGAGAGGACTGCTACTACACAGACACTGACTCTATTGTTCTTGGCAATCCTCTTCCCGAGGATTTGATTTCTTCCTCTGTATTAGGTAAGTTTAAGTTAGAAGATCAAATCTTAAAAGGATATTTTTTAGCACCTAAATGCTATTGCTACACCACAGAAGAAGATGACAATCATCATGTCATGAGGTTCAAGGGAGCTGCTAAAAGCATTATAAAACCTGAATGGTTTGAGCAACAGTACGCTGACCCCTATCGCACGATTCAGGCATCGGTGACATCGAATTTTAGGATAAATTGGTCGGAACTTGAGGTCATAAAGAAAGAGAGTACTGTCACTCTTAGGATAGCGCTGAACAGAAAGAGGATAGCCATAATTCAAGATCAAAAATGGCTTGATACCGATCCTATTGAAATCTCAGACTTGTCCGCTCTAGATAACATTGGAATTCAAATAATAAGAGCACTCAGGAAAAAAATCAATCAATTAGAGACCGAGAAGAGTCATCTTCTCAATGAAATCTTTTCTCAGAAGGAATTAGAGATAGCCGATAAGAAAAGAATTAGAGAGATTTCTCACTCTAGCGCCAAGGAACCCTCCACTCCAGACTTGTAACTGGACCCTAGTACCTCTCAATGAAAGAACTGGCATATTCTTACTAAACAAAGGAAGGCATACTAACACTCCGGAAAGAAAGAATTACGTAGAAAAGGATAGCATAGTGCGCCGGAGGAGAAGGACATACCCAGAGGGTAGGAACCTTCTAAAAGATAAAGATAAATGAAGGGAATAGAACGATGTCAGATCCCAACTCTGACTTCCCCAATTCATCTGATCCTCTTTATTTTCGCTTAGCAGAAAAGAAAAGAAAACCGCATGGTTTGAACGAAAAACACGAGTGTCGAGTCCTGAGTCTCTCAAAGAGAGAGACGGGATACAAAAAAACAACCTAATATCCAAATGATAAAGCAAATAGTTAACCGACTGAAAATGGTCGTTAAAGCAAACATAGGTCAAACCCAAACCCCCGACAGTAGCCGCAAAAGCCCCGAGTGTAAAGTCCCAACCCCAAGCAAGAAGATGGCGACATCTTTGACACTTCCTAAAAAGAATCTCCACCTTCCGAAGCTTGTAGGTGGTGTAAAGTAAATACAGCCTTTATAATATCCCAGTACAAGTACGGTTGCAAGAGCTGGGATTATAAAAGCCGAGGACTTCGAAGCTCCTGGGAACGGAGAAGCTACATAAGAAAATCTTGTTGTCACAACAGAAAAGGTTAGCGAAGCTAGCTAGACAGAAGACTTCTGAAGTCAGCTGAAAGAGGAGTGAAGGGTGTTCTTGTTGAGAAAAAGGGTAGACTGGGAATTGAGAGGTGGCAGCTCGCGAAGCAGGGGGTCGAGCAAGTGACCCCTCATGGGGTGCGGGAAAGATGCTTCTCCCATGCCTATATTTAGGATGCGCTCTACCTTCGGGGATACTACCTGAGATCCTCCCGCTTTGCCTCGGACCGCTTCTTCTTTCTTACTTACGAAAGATCCCCGGAAAGCTTTCTTGCTTACAGGATAGGCTGGAAACGAGGGTTGCTTTTGTGCCAGCTTTCTTTCCTGGCTCATCCCTGAACCCGGGCTCCTTCTTGATTGCTTGCTTGTTCCCTGGGATGTCTTTCCACCTGAACCCGGTCTTCCTCTTTCTTTTCTCTTTCTAGTGCAGGGACTTTCATCCGGCAAGCAGTTCTCACTCTTGGCCTGAAACCTTCCTTAAAAGGCTAGTCACTGCTAGTAGGGGTCCTTAGGAGCTGCTGGCCTACTTCGATATCTATCTGTCTTTCGATTCATGTATATGCAGTTTTTTACAGATATTTGGCTATTCGGCATTCCGCACGAGTCATTTACCCCCGGCTAACCTTTTTTTAACTTAACTACCTCATTCATGAACCTTTTACCCTTAAACAAGGGGAATTATGTCCTAATCCCCATGGTTATGCCCGGGGAGAATGTTTGGACCTAAACCTTTATAAGGCTGGCCTCTTTTCCGGGCTAGCTCGCAAAACATAGACTCCCATGGCTCGCTTGGAAAATTTGCGTACGTTGCTAACCTCTTATTCTCCTCCTATCTTCGAGCTCTTCTTGAATCGAGGAGTGAAAGCTCAGCTAGGAAAGTGCCTTTCTCCGATGGATGAGCGGGGAATAGCATCTGATACGATTTCTTATCAACCTCTCCTAATTGGAGAGAGAGAACCAATCTGACGGGGAGGAGTGCTTTTCTTCGTCCCATCACTAGCAGTTGCGGTTCAGCCACCGATACCGGCGCGGGAGACAGGGAAAAAGAGAAGGGTCGGTCTATTCAGTCTTATTAGTCCCCTTCAGCCCCTGGACGGAGCTCTTAGTCCTGATATCGAATGGGATGCGCTCCACGCGGGAAGAAGTCTTACTAGAGCCGGGTAGCCAAGCTAATCCGATGAGGAAGGCATGCTTTATGGATGGATGCACCAGAGATGGAAAGAATTTCTTCCTAAAGAGAAGTGAAGTCTCGCAAACGAGAGTATAGAGTCAGTCTAAATGAAACCAGGAATACTAGACATGCTACTCTCAACAAAGGAATGCAACTAGAGGGATCCGACCATCAATGTTCGTTCCGCCGGACCCATGGATAACATGCTCCATTCTCTTTCCCTCACCTGTCCCATTTCAGATTCTTTTGACGATTGGGATAATACCTTTCCCGCGCATTCCTTGCCCGATTCTTATACTATTGATCGGACTCCAGAAATTCCTTTATTCTATTTCATAAGGCTCACGCAGCCTATGCCTATTCTGTGCTGCTCTCTGATTCACTCGGGGATAGCCTTTGAACCCCTTCTTCTTGCAAGAGACCATTCCCTCGCAGCTGATTTTATAGCAGCTCCTTCTCAGCATCAAGACGAGACCTACCCTTTCCTTTACAAAGGTTAGCATTCCCCTATTTATATAAATAAAAAACCTTCTTATTAAAGAGGTTGCGTTGAATCCGATCTTTGCTTGATTTTCCTTCGCTCCTCGCTTTTGTTCAATTATAAAAAAAGAACCACTTTGATGAAGATTTGTAGCATCATTCAAGTAAATACAGATTAAGATCGTAGAAACATGAGCTTGTGATATAGCTACACCTAATTCCGGACCGGTTAATGCAAGAACTATAAATAAAGGGCCAAGATCCCCTATGAAATATAAAAGATCATTCATACATAGCATAGTCCAAGCGAACCCACTTAAAATCTTTACTGAACTATGACCGGCCATCATATTAGCAAATAAACGTATTCCTGAGCTTAATGCGCGAAAACAATGAGGGATTAGCTCAAGGAGTACTAAAAAAGGTGCTAACGGCAGTGGGACTCCTGCGGGTAATAAAAAGCTTAAAAAATGAAGCCCATTTCTTTGAAATCCCACTATAGTAATTCCAATAAAAATGGAAAATGAGAGACCCAAAGTAATGAGAAAATGACTTGTAACTGTAAAGCTATAAGGTATCATACCCTGGAGATTCAAAAATAACAAAAAAGTAAAAGTGACCAAGATGCAAGGGAAAAACTTTTGTTTAACATTTCCGGAAAGACCGCCTATTTGTTCGTTTACCAGGTTCAGCACGAAATCATAAATAAGCTCTACCAAGGATTGCCAAGCATTTGGTACTGAGTTTCCTCCTCCGTTTTTTGTAACAAAATGAACCAGAACTAGGACCAAACTGAGAGTGAGTAGCATAAACAAAGATGGATTTGTGAATGAGAAATACAAGTCTCCTATCTTCATAGGAATCAATGGAAGAATGGAAAATTGCTCAAGTGGGCTTTGGGGGGGGGGGACGATTCCCGCTATCTCAAGGGCATCCCTATAGGTTTCACTCCCTATTCCGTTTTTGTTCAAATCCTCCACAAGGTACTTAAGAAAAGGGATATTGTTGCTTTCCCCATGTGCAGCCTCGGATGCAACCAGAACCTCTTGCTCACTATTGTGAGGCATCAATTCTCCCAATTTCTCGTGTATCTCAGATTGAAGCTCTACTATACGTTCACTGTTTGGGTTAAGACCAGGATGATCCTCAAAAATACCATGATAAGCACCTTGAGTGTCGGACGATGAACCACTACCATCCGAGGAAGAAGCGGAAAAAGACTGAGAGGATGAATTTCCAATAGAAATACAAGAAGAAGAAGAACCCTGAGTACCAGACGATTGAAGACTAAAATCGTTAATAGTCGTCGTGGATTGACTCGGAGCTATAGAAGATGTATGACTAGCACTTGAGTTAAGACTATCCTCATCAAATCTAAAGATGCGTGGAAACATATAAGAGTTTTGAGAAAAAAGATTCCCTCCAGACAGAAAGAGAGTCCTTCCTGTATGAGTAGTATAGAAGTATAGAGAGCTTTGGTTGGTTGTTGACCAACAGAAAGCATGGGACAGGCATTGTTTGAGCCCTTTTTCCAAGTTAAGTCAAGACCGGTTACCTAGACTAGAAGGATCCCTCACTGCACACTTTTTATATATCTGTCGGCTGCGTGCTATCGCAGAGAGAACAACAGGAGGTTCAGTCAAAAACATTTACCGCGCTCAGCAAGACGAATCATCTTTCTTTCTATACGTAATTTCGATAAGAGTCTAGCCAGCTCGTCTCTGCAATACTAGATAGATATGTGTACCGCATCGCCCATTGACTTCAACACGAAAAAAACCTTTCAATTCCCTTTGACTTCGGCTTAACCAACCGCAAGTTAAAGAGCTAGCTGAAAAGCCTGCTTGGCTTGCCCTACTGGCACCGTCCCTACAAGAATCCCTAAGCCGTTTTAGCGGAGAAAAAAGTGCTTGTTATTTTGGCTTGTGTTCCTTGGCCCGTTGCTTGCTATTCCTATTATATCTATAAAAGAAGGTCCTATTCCGCTTCCTCTTATGCCGGTAGATTGAATACCGGACGGGGTAGAAGGTTCTGTTCCTATTGAATCAGATCTGGCATTAGTTGGAAAATCAAATAGGATATCAGAGATTCCGACTACAGGAAAGAGAGCACCGGAGAAGTCCCAAAGACTATTCTCACTGGATTGAATTACATCAAACCTTCCTCCAGGAGTGAAGTTGTTTTCCTTGGGTCAGATGTGGCATTTCTTCTATTATACGATACCGGCATCCACTTCTTCAACTCGAACAAGAACATCGGTTCTTCCTTCAACGGCAGCTGAAATAGCAGGGGATCTTGCTAACTGTGCTTATTCTGCTTCCTAAAAAATAAAAGAGAATCTCTCTGTCAACAAAAGCCATTCTTGGCTTGGTCACATTCATTCAACCATCAAGAATTCATCAACCATTTCACCCGCTCCTACCTTCTTTCTTTTCGTGTAGTGGGACTCCTTCTTCGTAAGTAAGAGACAGCTGCAGATAAGACAAGAGCGACAATCGCTAATGGTTCTGTTATACGAAACTGGAGTTACCCCGGTAATTAAGCGAATGAGTACGATTTTCCGATCGATCTATTGGAAACAGAACGCCATTAACCAATTACTAGCACTCCTTCACTCTGGAATTTCAACATCCAGGAGGAGAATCGGCTATCTTAGTGACCGCGGCATCTTTTTCAGTGGTAGTAGATGGTTGAGCACCATCCAACGAATCCGCGGCAGCAGTTTGATCCTCTATGGCTAAGCGGCAAGCCTCCTTGCCTTGGCTACATCAGATTCTTCCGTGGTAGAAGAAATCGTGAGACATCAATTTAGCATAAGATTGCCCTGTGTGAAATATACGATTTTCCCTTCCAGGGTGTGACAGGCATTTCTTTATAAAGAACTGAGTCAGCTAACTGGGAACCACAGGAGTTTGCCCTTTGATCTTCCCTCCCGAGACTCGTCAATTCCTTTCAACAAAGTAAGGGCTCTCTTTTCCCAAAACTAAGTAAAAGGGGAGAAAGCTTTCCATTAAAGCATATGGTTGGGCAACAGAACCCCATGGAATGGGAACATTAGTCACACCATCCACTGAGTCAACAACAGAAGTGGTCTCATATACTCAGCCTGATTCCGCTACATCGAGTACTAAAGAACTCGAGGATGAAGGGTTCGAAAGAATTACTTGACTTCTACCCTCTCCTTTCTTCGCTTTCTAGCAGCAGGAGATGGTGGGAGGGATTATGTACCGGCATATCACTTTAGACAGTCTTACCTCGAGTAGGTGGTTCAGCTTATGATCCAGTGGGATACCGATGCGATAGCCGAGAGAGCGAGTAACCCATAATTCTTTCCTTCCCTTCCCGTTAGAGGAGGTGATCAGCATTAATCTTAGCTAGGAAAGGTAGACCCTCTTTCGGAAGTCGAGCATAAGCCAGAAAAAAAAGTGCATTGCTACTCTAGTCGTTAGGTGGGGGATAATGCCATCTGTGTCGTGGAATACGGTAGGTGGATGGAAAGCGGGCATTAGAGGGATCTTTTTTTCGGATTTTTCGTCGACATAAATGGTGGTGGGTTGAAAGTGAGTCAACCGAACTCTCCGGCCGAGTACTGAACCGACTTCTTTCATCAGGGTCACCTATCTTTCAATTTCAGATTCTATCGACCACCCGTGCACGCTTCCTTTAGCGAGACTGATAGAGGGGTAGTCGCCCAGGAACTACTTCCTAACTATGGGGATATTCAATCGACCGGGCCCCTCATTTTGTCTTTCTCTCTGGCTCGGGAGACGAGTGCAGCCCCGTAGTTCAACGGAGAGGGAAAGCAGAATTCACATGTTACCAGAGGAATGCATTGTGTCAAAAGTAAAAAATATGCGGCGATCGAAATGAATCTCAGTGATCTGTACGATAAAGACTTTTTTTTTGAGTCGAATGAGGGGATGAGAGGCATTCTCACCAGCCTTCGTAGCAGTATTGTGCAAGTCACACTAGGAGCCTATTCGCATTCTAGGAAGAGTTTCAAGGTTGTAGCAATCCGAGTAAGGGTATCAATAGTATGTGGGGGTCATACTATGTGATTTACACCCCGGTTAACAGGATGGGGATGGATAGGATATTCTCCCAAGAGCTGAGGAGCTAATTCCTTTCTTTGCGGAACCATAGCTAATGGCTCACTTAACTATCTTCCCTTTTACCTTTTGTCTTTCGCTTCCAGCTTCCCGGGGGAACAATCTAGCTAGGCCTATTTGAACTAATAAGAATTTCTGCTCCGAGCGGCTCACTCTTATATTATTCTTTATTTTATTCAAAGCAAAGAGAAAGAGGTTCTGAACTCAACTAAGCAAGTAGCTGGAAAGGAGTCACTTTACCTGCGGGAAAGGCGGGATACTCTTAGAAAGAAGAAGTTCGAAGAGAAGAGTGGGGGGTATATGCCTTAGTCAACCTCGGGATATTGATTGCCAGTTAAGCCCTCGTGCGTGGTGAAAGAAAGAGTTCTCCCGAACCCGAAGAGAGAGGAAAGAGCGAAAGCTAGGATCGGATGGCATAAACGGAAGAAGGAGCTTACTCTGAAAAAGTAGCCAGGCAAGATTCTGGGAGTTAAGTCCGAGTCCAAGTCTGAGTCTGAGACCGAAGAAAGAAGCTCGACATCTGAATATGGGGCAATACCGGAGAGCACAGAGCGAGAGGAGAACAAGTCTTAAGGATCAGAGTGGAAGCTTTCCTAATAAGGAAAAGGGGTACTGTACTAATTGAGTAATCTCAAGTCAGTAAAGCCGGACAGGTAAGGGGTTAACCCAAGAGGGGGGACTGACTAAAGCAAAGCACCAAAGCTCATGGGATTCTATTCCACTAGAGGGTACATTTCCATTTAATAGGCTTTGGAAAGAATATGAGTGGTCTCCGTCCTCATCCACATCCACTTCTAACTAAGAAGTTGAGGGACAAGACCGAAGGTATAGTTTACCAGCCGAAGGTGGTTACGGTTTTGAACTAAACCAGCCTGACTCAGAAGTAGCCGGAAAGGCGGTAACTCGTTCTTAAGCAAAAGCAGGGGCTAACTCCACCGAAGCTAATGCCATTAGGAGAGGCCTCTGAACTCTGAGTTGAGTTACGTTTTGGGAAGATGACTGACGTTTAGTGTTGCCAGTTCCGATCGAAGGGATATGAGTTCAGTTAAGTCCGAGTCTTCTTCTTCGGAGTTTGGTAAAGAGAATAGCTCTACTATTTAGTATTGGAACTTACTCGACTAGCGAAGTGGAACTAGAAGAAGTTAAGATTCAGAGGCTAGGGAAGAAGTTTCAGTTTCAGCCAAAGAGGAGCGGAAGTAAGTGAAACGAACGGGCAAGGAGCGGAGGGATCCAAACTTTCTTGAAAGAAATTCCAGTGTTATTTTAAGTAAATAAAAAATTGGATTTAGGAGAAGGGAGGGCCTTGTTAACACCATGGTTTTGTAGATGCGTTACCCACGTCGGGGATAGGTACGTTTGTCACTCGACTGAGCATACGAGGATACTCAATGTGAACATACCCTCTCCCTAACTAAGAATGGCGCATCTTTCTGCATTGAGACTTTTCTGGGATTTCCTTCGCACCTTCAAAGGCTATAGGCTTGCTTCTTTCAACGACCGGCCACTCTACTGAATTCCTGACAGCAAACGAGCGGAATACTTTACCCGAGTAGGAGGGAAATGCAACGAGCACTAGCGCGCTTCGGCCTTCGAGCCTGCGCTTGCTTTACGCGAGCAATGAGGATGCGCGTTACTAAGGCTTTAGGCTTGAGCTCTTGGAGTTGCTTGTTGGGAGTCTGCTGTTTCCCATGCTTGTCTTTGTTAGCGATCGAACCATCTCGAAAGCACTAGGATCCGGATCTGTCTTATTGACCGGCTTTTAGACTTTGAACTGGCAAGTGGGGTTGTTGAGGGAGATCAAGACTGATGGCGCCTGGGAATCATCAAGTAATGCTGGAACTGGAAGAGTGATCAGAGGGCAAGCTTCTTTCTACAGGGCCTCCTAGCACACCTTAAAAGTCTTAGCCAAATCCTGTGCTTGTCCTGGTACCGTTCGTGCTTCTTTCGAGGAAGCACTTCGCTCATGAAGACATTGTTCTCGCCTCAACAAGGCTCTTCCAAATCCAAATTTGGGCCAGCGGTAAAGGAAAAGACTGATTCATATTTCTTATCTATCCCTCTACAGACTTAGTGTATTGATGACTGACGACTCTATGATGGAAGATTTCTATATATATTACATAGCTCGGTTCCACTGAATGTAGTATAGCAAATAGAGTTCAATAGACAAGCAGCGAGGCAGACAATGACTAGATCTCTAAAAAGAACTTGTTTTCGACTTGAAACAGCTTCTACTTCTCTGATTTCATCTTTTTTTATTAGACCGAGAGGGTCGAAAGTTTCCATCTCTTGGCCGTACCCTACACCGGAAGTGCTGCTCCTGAGCGCGCCCACTGGGTCCCGCATGACTTCGTTCGTCAGTTTTTCATTGCATACCTGCTGAAAGCCGGGTGAGACATTTGCTGTAAAAGCCTTGACACGTGCGACCGTCTCAGGGTTTATGATGTCATATACATTATAACACTCTGAGGATAGCATAATACTAGGTATTAACCCATACCAGACATGAAAGCCTAAGCAGATAGCATAATTCATTGCATCCGTAGTTGCTATTACATTATCAACATACTTGGATACAACCTCGTACTTATTATTCCTTCTCCATATTAGGTTTGAGAAGCCCTCATAAATAGGTTGGTAGGTCCTATTTCGTACTTTACGATCAATACGACTCCTCAATTCGTGTTCCCGAATTCTTTGCCTGTGCTCTAAATTCAAGAGTTGTTCATAAACACCACATGCATACTTACTAGAGAGAATAGTTCTAAATATGGGTGGGAATTGCCTCCTCAGGATGACTCGCCGCATAGTTACCGATTCTGCGCAGTAAGCAAGGTACTTCGCTGTCCCGAAATAGATAAAGGTAGGGTAGGCAACAAGTGTAGGTGACCTACATAATAATCCAGAATTTCTAATTCGAGAGATTTGATACTTAATCATTTCAGTCAGTAGTAGAGAAGCAACCGATTCTGCGCAGTAAGCAAGGTACTTCGCTGTCCCGAAATAGATAAAGGTAGGGTAGGCAACAAGTGTAGGTGACCTACATAATAATCCAGAATTTCTAATTCGAGAGATTTGATACTTAATCATTTCAGTCAGTAGTAGAGAAGCAGTGGCTCCGGGAAGGAGACTTGCCTTATCAGATGCGGGTGTTGATGCGGTAGATGAGGTCTTTGCTTTTCCAGTTAGAGAATGAGTTGTTAGCCTTACATAATGCGCTGCACATCTATCATTCTATAGTAATGTCGGCTCTCCCGCTATTGGTGGTTTAGTATATATAATATAATTAGGGATTCATTAAGATTCTCAACTTGTTAAAGATAGATTCTTTTTTTTTAGGCGAGGCGAGCCGATAGGATGAACTAAAATAAAAGGGGTTCTGTGCCGTGAACTTTGTATCGCGCACATCACTTAGAAGGAAGAGAAAAGAGAATCCAATTTTTTTCTTTCACTACATATATAATATAATAGACTCTTTACTAATCTATAAAATAGAAAAGAACTTCTATAAAATAGAAAATAACTACAAAATAGAAAAAGGTACATTTACAGACACCCAGAGGGATAACTATGTATTATGTTGATCCATATCAATGAATTTGTAGAATAGATCCTCATATGAATTAATCATATGTCGAGAACCAGATTTGAACTGGTGACACGAGGATTTTCAGTCCTCTGCTCTACCAGCTGAGCTATCCCGACCATTACCAAGACATCATCCTCATTTTTATAGAGGACTTGTGTCTATGTCAATTAAAAATGAAAAAAGAAAAAGCCCCCTATCGGATTTGAACCGATGACTTACGCCTTACCATGGCGTTACTCTACCACTGAGTTAAAAGGGCCATTTGATTCAATTACTGAATGAATCGCTAGACGTATAAAATATATATATATAAATATATATATATATAAGTATATGCAGTAGACTCGT